TGGAAAAATTTGACCTATGAAACCACGATCTGATATCTTTTCTAAAATATATATATAATATCATATCTATAAGTTTCTAAAATATATATAATAAGATATATATTGATCTTGCCTTGTGTTCTGGAATAAAAATATTTAAAACGTCTCTTATGTTGTGACTTAGAATAAACCCTTTTCTGTAAATAAAGAAAATAGCTATTTATTCCTAACTTTTTCCTATACTATATAACAAGTTAGGAACAAGAAGATTTAATCGGCAATATCGACAGATTACCGCGTAATCCAAAGAGATATGAAAATGAAAAACAAAAGCTTCACTATTCAAATTTTGAATTTTAATATCAGAATAGTGGATTATAGTTATGATTCAAGGGGTTAGGTCCACTTACTTTTTTCTTTTGTTGATTTCTAATTGATTTGATTGCTATAATAAAAAATAGGAAATTAGGAATATTTTGAGATTCAAGTAGACAACTTATTATTGTTCAGTATAAACGTAATAAACGTAATACTATTAAGTATAATATATAATAAATAGAATAGCAAATGGTCACCCTTATAAATATAATTCATTATAATATATTAAATTAATATAATTTGTTACTTTTTTTATTACAAATCAAATACAAATATAAAAAATATCTCTATTCTTCCTTTAAATAGAAATACTACCGCGGGAGTTTTATGAAAAAGCCAAAGCCCCTTATCGGATTTGAACCGATGACTTACGCCTTACCATGGCGTTACTCTACCACTGAGTTAAAAGGGCATGTTTGATTCAATTTCTGAATTTAAGGCATGAGTCACTATATATTTAGTCTATATACATATTCTATAGTATATAAATAGATCTTTTACATATATCTTATGTGTTCAAATAAATTTTTGACGTATAGTGGTTCACGCAGGAACGATAAATTTGATTTACATAATTGAGTTGAGTTATAGGATATACTTGTAAGTACAAAAAGGCTTTTTTACTTTCAAAAATATCAATGCAAGGAATTTTTTCAAGCTAGATGCTAATTGCCATCATAACGAAATAACGAAATTCATTTGATTGATATATGTACCTATCAATTCAACCTAAATCCAAAATATTTCATCGAATCATTAATATTAATAAAGCGCTTGTGCTTGTCCCCCACAAACCAAATTGTTAGAGAAAAAAATTTCTTATTTATTAATATTATATTAATATTATAAAATAATATTAACAATAAAAAAAACAAGATAGATTTATTTATTGAATCATAGAATATTGAAATTATAGAATATTGATTAGCATGAATGATTCAGAAATAGAAATAATAAAAAAATTATATAATCGTGAAAGATAGAAAGATTCTTCGCATTGATTCATACGATTCCATTATATTGACAATTTGAAAAACTATTCATACTATGATCATAGTATGATGGCGGTTGTGCACATATGCCCCCATCGTCTAGCGGTTCAGGACATCTCTCTTTCAAGGAGGCAGCGGGGATTCGACTTCCCCTGGGGGTAGGGGACTACGAAAGGAAGTGGATCATGGATTATTGCTAAGCCTGGATTGATTTTTCCCGGGTCGATGCCCGAGCGGTTAATGGGGACGGACTGTAAATTCGTTGGCAATTTGTCTACGCTGGTTCAAATCCAGCTCGGCCCAATAATTCACTGATCCATCATGAAGTGATATAACCCATTTTATGTTCTCCATAAATGCTCGATCCCAACGTAAAATTTTCACATATTCATATATCTTTATATCTTTACCGCGATCACTATTTATTTACATTCTAATGATCTAGACTTAGATCAAGATGTAAAGTCTAAGGAAAAGAGTAAAGCCAAAAGACCTTTTGCATTGAAAGATTGACTATCCATTGATTTGGAAATAATGAAAAGATTATGATTATTATTAATCCATGCCGCTCTTGCTAAAGAACATATCCATATCAAAAGTTTTTGAATGAAATCATATGAATATGTAGACTGTACACTTTATTTTAGTATGTTCTTTCTTTGGGATTGTAGTTCAATTGGTGAGAGCACCGCCCTGTCAAGGCGGAAGCTGCGGGTTCGAGCCCCGTCAGTCCCGATGGATCCAAATCCAATAAAAAAATACAGCAATTAATCCTTCCTTTTTTCTGTGAAAGGGGGTACAAATAGTATAATTTCATTCCCAACAGGAATCCTTTTTTTTCATTTCTTCTATTGTTTGTTTGGGTTTGTTTAGAACCAATGGTAAGCGTAAAAGCGGTTAGAGGATACTTCATCAAACGATTGTACAAGGAGGATGCTAGTTTATAGAAAAGAAAGGATGAAAAATTTAACTAAAAATAAAATAAAGTTAAAGGTGTTTTTGAGTGTATCAGGAATTGACGTTGGAATTCGGTATGGATAAAAGATTTTCCTATCTTATACTATTCAATTCTTGACGATGAATCAATTTGTCAGATATTTTTATTCATGATATTGATCTGATTCGATTACATCAAGTGTAATTCATATTCATCCCATTGAATTTACAGACAAAAGATTTATCATCTCTATGGGATTAAATCCCGAGTTAGTGCGAATTAAAGAAAAATTAAAAACGAAATTATGGAAGTAAATATTCTCGCATTTATTGCTACTGCACTGTTCATTTTAGTTCCTACTGCTTTTTTACTTATAATATACGTAAAAACAATAAGTCAAAGTGATTAATTTGAATTAAACTTGTGACTTTTTAGTTCTTATCAATGATTGAAGAGAAGAAATAAAATAAAAAGGATTCCAATTTCGCGTTTTAAATGAAACGATCGAACTATACTCAGCAGTATTCTATGAGATACTAGATAGTATGGTAGATAAAAATTTATCTACCATACTATCTAGTATTGTTATTATACTGTATAAAGTTTGTTGTATGAAGATACAGGTTAATTTAATATATATATATTAATATTAATCGACATTATGATCTTCATATATGGAATTGATATATAGATATCAATTCCATATATAATGTACAGAGTTTTATGTTCTAATTCTATTTCTTTGCTTCATCTATTTCTATTTGATTTGTGTTGATTCCAATCAATCTGAAATAATCCCAAAGACAGCTTTTACTTTACGATTCTAATTCCTAGATTTCTGATTCTTTTTAATATGAATTCCGATATCCATTGAAAGAAAGATTCAAATCAATGAAAGAATAAGGGGATGTTTATAATATAATAAAATATGAGAAAATCAAGTAATCTTATTGTTAGCATTCCCACAAAGAAGTAATTGATTGAGCAGTTGACAGAGGATCTAGAGGTTCATGGGAACTTCTTCGGATTTCGAAATAAAAAAATTTTCAAATTTCATTTTGAAAGTGAAATAGTCAAATAAAAAAAAAAGTATTTCCAGAACAGAACGATCTATAAAAAAAATTGATACAGTTTGATTCCTAAACTCAATTAGTAGTACTTCTAGAGTCCACTTCTTCCCCATACTACGAGTGAAAGGGAAAATGTAAAGACTACCATTAAAGCAGCCCAAGCGAGACTTACTATATCCATGTGAATTTTGTCCTCGATCTCTATGAAGGAATTTTTCAATTATTGTTCACTAATAATAGTAGAATTTCCAGCGCATAGTCAAAAGGGGATTCTGATCCAACACTATTGTATTGATGAAACAATCCAATAAATCCAATTAGAACAGTTCTTATAATTATAAGATTTCTAGTAGAATCAGAAAACATTAAGCACAAGCAAAATACGCAGAGACAGCCTTTGAAGTAGCAGAAGTATCAAAGGAATGTTAATAATATGTCAGAAGAATAAGACCTATTCTCTCTTTTGTCACCTTTCATTTTCATTAAGTCAAAAAGAAAAAAATATAGAATCAAGATAGATCATTATATATCGAATACCCCTATTTTTTTTCTTTTTCATTTTTCCCATTTATTTGATATAAATTTTACCATATCCGATTGTACCTATGAAATAATCGAAAGCGTCCTATTACGCTCTTGACTAGAGGTTATCGAAGGGGTAATATTTATTTTTGCACTTTAATTATGAACTTTATAGTTTATATAAAAATAAGTAAAAGTACATAAACTAAAAGTATATATAAGTACTTATATATATAAGTCAAAAAAAGCTAATTATCCATTCAATCAAATTACTATTGATTGAATGCCAGAGTACTCATAAACTTTCATGAGTATGTATACAAAGTTTCTTCTGTTCTTTCCACAACTAATAATTTAATTAGATTCCCCCGCCACTATCCAATCTAATTCAAGACTCAGCCAGTAGACACTACGTTAGTAGTGCAAGGACTATCAGATAAAAAGTTACCAGTTCTTTATTCATGATTATAAGTTTTCCTTAAACCATAATTTATAGAACAGACGCTTGCTTCTGCTGGAAAAACTTGGCACGTTATATCAGCAAAACAGAATAAGGTATTTCGACTCTTTTGTTAATCAGGCGACACCCGGATTTGAACTGGGGAAAAAGGATTTGCAGTCCCCCGCCTTACCGCTCGGCCATGCCGCCAAAACGATACAAAATATATGACAAAATTTCCCCTTTTGTTTTTTTTCTTGTACTTGTATTTTGCATCCCGTTTTCTTTAAAACCTTTCCGAAAAGAAATCCTTTGATTGTAGCGTATCTTAAAATCCCAAATATATATATTTTTCAGTCACAAAAACAAAAAATTAGGACAAATTTGAACCGTTAACTATTGATTGTAAATTCAGGAACGATTCTTCAATTTGAATCTAAAACAGTGTTTCCTTTGTGTTTACTTAAAGAGATAAGTAAAATCAAATTGATACATAACTAAACTAATCAGTTTTTATTTATTTTTTTGAAAAAATAAATCCTTATCAATTTCAATTATAACAGGAATTATGGGTATATGTAAACCCCATAACAAAAATCAAAATTGTTACGCAGATATTATCTAATCAGGTATCTTATCTGTATATGATGTTTCATAGGTAATTTTCACGAAATTATCGTGTT